TAATTTAATCCGGGGGAGGTCAAGGTCAAATTCAGATTGCTGTTCAATTATTTCAGTTTAGTGTAATTTTCGATCTACCAAGCTAACAAGGCAAGAGCGGTATCACGCTCTGTAGGATTTGAACCTACGACATCGGGTTTTGGAGACCCACGTTCTACCGAACTGAACTAAGAGCGCTTTCTTATCACAACGGAAAAGACTATAAGGAGGGGGATTCTTTTTTTTTTCTAACGCCGATAAATATTTCTTGCATGTGTATACTATCACATATCATTAAAGATTATGTATGTCCAAATTGAATCGATCAAAATGGATCTCTCGTTACTGTTCCTCTGAACAGTAATAGGTAGGGATGACAGGATTTGAACCCGTGACATTTTGTACCCAAAACAAACGCGCTACCAAGCTGCGCTACATCCCTTTCAATTGGTCTACAGTATCATTGTAGAGAATCCCCGTCTTGTTTTCCACATCCTTATTCTCTTTCCTCCATTGATATGCAAAATGGATCCCGGCATTTCTTTTTTTTTCGTCTCATATCATATAACATATAATAAAAAAAAAAAATATTTTTCTCGGGAATTCTCAGACGGAAAGGGACCCTTTTTTCTGCTTTAAGAAAAAGAAAAAAAAATCTTATCTACCGAATCATTGCCCATTTCAATTTGAATTAGGGATTCCGCACACAAATAGAAGGGGTCTTTAACTACATATACATCTCTTACCATAATGTATTACAATATGGAATACAAAAAAAAAGAAGGAGGATTTTCAATGCGAGATCTAAAAACATATCTTTCCGTGGCCCCGGTACTAAGTACTCTATGGTTCGGGTCTTTAGCAGGTTTATTGATAGAAATCAATCGTTTATTCCCCGATGCGTTGACATTTCCTTTTTTTTCATTCTAGTTATTGACATAGAAAGGGGTGAAGAAGAGTAGAGATAGAATCAAATATTTGTCTCTCGTTCCCCTCTTTTCTTGTTTTTTTTTTTTGGAATTCGATAGATAGAATAAGGGGCGAACGAGAAAGAAAAAAGTGGATTCAACCTCAGCGAAACTCGGGTTCAGGCTCCAATTAAATTCAAAATAGAGTTAAAGTTAAAAGAATAGAGTTAAAGTTAAAAGAAAAGCGAAATGGAAATGTGGCTAGGGGAAGAGTATCATACAATACAAGATACTTAAATGAAATACTGTACTGTGAGTAGAAATATAGTTAGAAATTTTTGTATTACTTACTATTTACTATATGGATTGCAACAAAATCTTTATTTCAGAATTGGATTTTGAGTTGTTAGCAACTTCTATTTTTTTTGGTTCCTTTCTTCTTATTCGCTTTGGATCGGAAAATAGAAAAGTTGGGTGAATCAAAACCCGAAAGGAGGTTCATGGCCAAGGGTAAAGATGTCCGAGTAAGGGTTATTTTGGAATGTACCGGTTGTGTTGGAAACGGTGTTAATAAGGAATTGGCGGGTATTTCCAGATATATTACTCAAAAGAATCGACACAATACACCTAGTCGATTGGAATTGAGAAAATTCTGTCCCTATTGTTCCAAACATACAATTCATGGGGAGATAAAGAAATAGATATAGATCGAACCGAGTTCTTGTGTGTCACTCTTCCAAGGAACATGAAAAAAAATTAGATATATATATCGATCTATTATTCATATATTTAAATAGAAACAACTAAATAGAGACAAACAAATCCTATTAATTTATTTTAGAAATCATTTTTGATTGGATCGGAATAGGATTTTAACGATTAGGATTTGAAGGCTAAGGAATAAAAAAATTATGGATAAATCCAAGCGGCTCTTTCTTAAATCCAAGCGATCTTTTCGTAGGCGTTTGCCCCCGATCCAATCGGGGGATCGAATTGATTATAGAAACATGAGTTTAATTAGTCGATTTATTAGTGAACAAGGAAAAATATTATCTAGACGAGTGAATAGATTGACCTTAAAAGAACAACGATTAATTACTATTGCTATAAAACAAGCTCGTATTTTATCTTCGTTACCTTTTCTTAATAATGAGAAACAATTTGAAAGAAGTGAGTCGACCGCTAGAACTACAGGTCTTAGAACCAGAAAAAAATAGGCTTACTCCTCAATTGAATCAAAATTCCAATCAGAACTCAAACACCTGGATGTTTTGGTCAACAAATCCTGGAATCCGTTGTGTTGTAAGAAAAAAAAGAATTGGGGAATAAGAATAAATCTTTTTTTATTGAACGTGTTCGCTCATTTTGACGATTTTATCATATTATCCCGATTTTATCATAGTAATTTCTATTCTACCTTCCCGGAGTTCATTCTCCAGAGAACTCCATTTAAAAGATTCTGGAAGATTCCTTCCAACCTCCTTATTTTATGATCTCATTGGAAATCATATAAAGACAATTACTATTTGATATAGCTATTTGTGCAAGTATTTTACGATTAAGAAGCAACTGCCCCTTATACAGATTGTGTATTAATCTACTATAAATATAGGATACTCGATTTCGCCGAATTACTGCATTTATTCGAGTGATCCACAAACGACGAAAATCTCTTTTTTTCCTATCTCTATCATGATGAGCCGAAGCCAAAGCTCTTATTTTCTGTTGCGTAATTGTTCGAGTAAGTCTTGAATGAGCCCCGCGAAAGCTTGAGGCAAATAAACGAAGTTTTGTTCTACGTCTCCGAGCTATATATCCTCGTCTAATTCTGGTCATTGAATAAATGAAACTTTGATGAATAACTAATTGATTTCCTTTCTTTCAGTTATTCATTTCCCCTTTCCTAGTCTATTAATAACAAAACGGATTCTTCCAATTTATAAGATGAAAATTCCAATGGCTTTTGCTACTATAACCTTCCCGACCACACTTTTTTCCTTTTTTCTAGGCGCATTGGAAATAAAATAAAGTAGTAAATAGAAATAGATAAAGAAATTGTGGGTTCCATCGTCTCTATGGTTACTTCTTAAACGGTGAGGTCCTTTCTATACACCGGAGCCCTTTCCCTCATTTAATCAATCCTATTGTATTGGTAACTTGTACAGTTACCACTCTTTGGCTCTACCCATGAATTTTCCAGTAATAGGTCTTTCCTAACGAGATATACCTTATACAGTAACGGTATTTAATTATGAAGTTTGGTTGGGTAGCTGACCCTGTTAGTCCGTTCTTGCAAGAGTAGAAACATAATCTTTCCGCTTTTTAAATAGGATTTCCCCCCGCTTAATGGATAACTATTTGTTACCAATGGGGAATTCTTTCTCATCTTAAATTGCAAATTGAAGTGATTGAATTTGCACCAATGGAAACCATAAATTTCATACACAATAGAAAGATATGATAGATCTATCCTTTTTAGTTTTAGATCGTGAATGGAGTTCTTCCATTCTATCCGATTCAATGGTACTGATCATTGATATTGGAAAATTCGTTTTCTTTCTTTTGTTTTGTCTCAACCCATGATTTAAACGAGTCGCACATACACCCTCGTACATGTTCCTCGGCGCTGAGGGCATCCCCCAAGAGCGGGGGATTTCGTGACGTTTCTGATTGGCTGTCTTGGGTTTCTAATAAGTTGTTTAATAGTTGGCATGCTGAATTATACATTAGGGGTTGGTTTAGATCGATCCTAACCGGACGATTATGAATTTCTTCTATTTAATAGATTATATAGAATATTAAACCCTTAAGAAGTAAGAAGATAAAATCGGAAATCGTGTATTTGCGTGAAATCACTGCTATTTTTTATACAACCGCTACAAGATCAACAATTCCATGAGCTTGGGCTTCTGTTGCTGACATAAAAACATCCCTTTCCATGTCTTCGGATACAACCCATAAGGGCTTGCCTGTTCTTTGTACATAAACCCTTGTAAGGGTTTCGCGCAGTTTCAGTAGTTCTTCCGCTTCCAGGATAAATTCGCCCGTTTGTGCCTCATAAAAAGCGGCAATAGGTTGATGGATCATTACCCTGATTATATAGATAAGATAACATAATAAAACGATATAGATAATATAACATAATAAAAGATTCCTATAGCTCGACGATCCGTGGAGGGGAAGAGAGAAAGAATAAGAAAAAGATAGAATTGAACAACCGTACGGGCATTTTTGCGCATTGCATACGGCTCTCCAATGGACTTCACTTTTTTACCTTTCATCGAAGAAAGAGAAAATATGGGGTCTCTTATACCCAGATCGGTAAATGATCCAATTACCACCCTTCTTTTTTTTGGAGGAGTTCAAAAATACTATGATGGCCCCGTTGCTTTCTATATTTATTTCGGCTGTTATTCAGCAATCCCAAAGTTTCTTTCTTTTTTTTTATTTTCGTACTCTTTGATAACCTAAATCCTGTTAATAATCCTCTGGTGTAAAAAAAGTTTGTGACGCTGAAATAGGCCTACGATAGGTAAGATAAAGTCGTAAATACCCTTCGTTTGTCTCATACTACTCTTTCGATACATAATCGAGAATCTTTTGAAAAAAAAAAACAATAAAGAATTTGGATATCGAATTCGAAGTGCCATGCTATTATTACTGAATATTAATAATTCATATGGTGAAGGCATAGTCTTCTTTTTTCTCTCAAATAAAAAACTCATTGGCGCTAAGCGTGAGGGAATGCTAGACGTTTGGTAATTTCTCCTCCGACCAGGATAAAAGACCCCATTGAGGCGGCCAATCCCATGCATATTGTGTGTACATCTGGTCGCACAAATTGCATAGTATCATAAATAGCTATTCCGGGTATTACCCAGCCGCCAGGAGAGTTTATAAACAAATAAAGATCCTCGGTATCATTCTCTATACTGAGATATACCATAAGACCAATAAGTTGATTCGAGATCTCGCTATCAACTTCTTGGCCTAAAAAAAGTAATCTTTCTCGATAAAGTCGGTTGATTAGGATCAAATTGTATCCTTTAGGAGCCGTACAGGCACCTTTTGATGCATACGGTTCAACATGCGAAAAAAATCAATGTGTAAACTCCAGCCCTCTTTCTTTTTTCATAGCGGGTTCTTTCTAACTTCTAGCGAAGGGGCTTTTCTTCCATTTTTCAAGAACGATGACTTTGGCGGGTTTTCCTATAATAGAAAAAACAATTCACTAAACTTATCGAACTAACCTTTCATTGATGTATTTTTTCATCGAGATCCGATTCAAAAATCACGATGTCATTTTCTTGTTCCTGAATGGGCTTCTTCAATTTTTTTAGGTTTATGCTCTACTCCGAGTAAGTATCTGCCCGATTTTGATTTGTCCATATAGGACAAATGACCCCAATACCACGTCTTTTTTTTGCTATTACCCCCCCTTTTTTCAATTCATTTCTTTCATGCCTTCTGCTAAATATTCGACGTATTCATATTCATTCCCTTTTGGATTCGATTGATTAACAGTTTGAGATCATTCCTATTTAACGAAATCGAATCGTTTATGATATAAGTAATAATCATAAATATATTACCAATTGGGTTTTTTAAACGGAGCCTGGATACTTCATTTTATTGGTCCAGCCAAGCCGACCATAAATTATTTTAATTGCTAATATTATTTAATCTAGATACCTCCTCACAAAACGGATCTATTTGCACTTCATTGCGCTTCACGCTACAAATTTTTGATAATTCAATTTTTTTTTGGGGGCGAAACAGAGGATATCTCCATCGAGGGAGAGAATGGGGAAATCCCATATGACCCAATATATCTGACAAGTCGCACTATACGTCAACCCAAGATGCATCTTCCTCTCCGGGACTTCGAAAAGGTACTTTTGGAACACCAATAGGCATAAACTGAAAGAAAAAAGAATTAAGTACTCTATTTCACTTTGATGTGGAAGCGTAATAATGTGCTTATTATCTTAATAATATCGACCTTTATCATATTTTATATATAGATTGAATAAGTTCAGAAAATAAAGTAAAGGAAAACAGAATGAAGAAAGGAAAATTCTTACGAATAGGCCCTTTGAATGATGACCAAATCTAGATGCATTCGCTCATAGAAAAGGGAATCAACCCCCATTGCGTATTGGTACTTATCGAGTATAGAATAGATCTGCTTCTCTTTTTTCCTACGAACCGAACTGTTCCATTATTACTAAATACTAAAAGAATAGAACAAATATTAATCCTTTTTCCGAGAGAATCGGCTGAAAAAAAAAAGGGCGGTCCATAGCATAGTTTTTTTTTCAATGCAATAATGCAATAAAGTTACATAGTGTCTATTTTTTGTTGATAAAGGGGTATTCCCATGGGTTTGCCTTGGTATCGTGTTCATACCGTCGTATTGAATGATCCCGGTCGTTTGCTTTCTGTCCATATAATGCATACAGCTCTGGTTGCTGGTTGGGCCGGTTCAATGGCTCTATATGAATTAGCAGTTTTTGATCCCTCCGACCCCGTTCTTGATCCAATGTGGAGACAAGGTATGTTCGTTATACCCTTCATGACTCGTTTAGGAATAACCAATTCATGGGGCGGTTGGAGTATTACAGGAGGGACGATAACGAATCCGGGTATTTGGAGTTACGAAGGTGTAGCTGGGGCACATATTGTGTTTTCTGGCTTGTGCTTCTTGGCAGCTATTTGGCATTGGGTGTATTGGGATCTAGAAATATTTGGTGATGAACGTACAGGAAAACCTTCTTTGGATTTGCCTAAGATCTTTGGAATTCATTTATTTCTCTCCGGAGTAGCTTGTTTTGGGTTTGGCGCATTTCATGTAACAGGATTGTATGGTCCTGGAATATGGGTGTCCGACCCTTATGGACTAACTGGAAAGGTACAGGCTGTAAATCCAGCGTGGGGTGTGGAAGGTTTTGACCCTTTTGTTCCAGGAGGAATAGCCTCTCATCATATTGCAGCAGGGACATTGGGCATCTTAGCAGGCTTATTCCATCTTAGTGTCCGTCCGCCTCAACGTCTATACAAAGGATTACGTATGGGCAATATTGAAACCGTTCTTTCCAGCAGCATCGCTGCTGTCTTTTTTGCAGCTTTTGTTGTTGCTGGAACTATGTGGTATGGTTCAGCAACTACCCCCATCGAATTATTTGGTCCCACCCGTTATCAATGGGATCAGGGATACTTTCAGCAAGAAATATATCGAAGAGTTAGTGCTGGACTAGCCGAAAATCAAAGTTTATCAGAAGCTTGGTCTAAAATTCCTGAAAAATTAGCTTTTTATGATTACATCGGAAATAATCCGGCGAAAGGGGGATTATTCAGAGCGGGTTCAATGGATAACGGGGATGGAATAGCTGTCGGGTGGTTAGGACACCCGATCTTTAGAGATAAAGAAGGGCGTGAACTTTTTGTACGTCGTATGCCTACTTTTTTTGAAACATTTCCAGTTGTTTTGGTAGACGGAGATGGAATTGTTAGAGCCGATGTTCCTTTTAGAAGGGCAGAATCGAAGTATAGTGTCGAACAAGTAGGTGTAACTGTTGAGTTCTATGGTGGTGAACTGAATGGAGTGAGTTAT